AATAAGATGGCCGAGTTGTAGGCGTTAGATTGTAAATCTAAGCACAAGTAATTTACTTTCTTATTAGGTTCTATAGTAAAATTTATAATATTAGATTGCAAATCTAAAGATGTGCTAAGCACTGGAACTTAGGATTTAAAAGATTTCTTTTTTTTTAGGCTTTGAAGGCCTTTAGTTTAAATATAACTTAAAATCCTAGATTAAAAAGGGGATAGGGGAGAAGATTCCGAACAAGTTAATAAAAGAAGAGATAATCAAGGCAGAGGATAATGGGAAGGTAGGATAGGACTTAATAGCTGAGGATAGAGATGAGAATGAAAGCAATACTATGGGTGTAAAAAGGCGTAGATAGAAGTATAATGTAATTAGTCTTGAAAATAATAGGATTAATAGAGTGAAGATTATCATTTTAGAAGAGAATAGTTGGATTATAATTCATTTAGGAATGAATCCTAAAAAAGGAGGTAGGCCTCCTAAAGAGAGCAGGTTTATTGGGATGAGTAAATTGAAAATTATCCTTTTTTTATTCTGGTTTAGAATGTCTGATATTGAGTAGGATTGAGTTCTATAAAGAAGAATAACAACAGAACCTGAAGTGAAGAGGTAAAATAAAAAGTAAATTATCCATATTATGTCATTAATGGATATAGCAATTAATATTCAAGATATGTGATTAATTGAGGAAAAAGCTATAAGTTTACGGAGTTTTATCACATTTAAGCCACCTAAAGCTCCAATTAAGGATGATATTAGGGCTATAAAAGTAATTATTGATGTTAAAATTGGAGTAAAAGTTAAATATGAAATTAAAAATATAGGAGCGATTTTTTGAATTGAGAGAAGAACAAAAGCTTGAGGTCAGGATAAGCCTTCAATAACTTGAGGGAATCAAAAATGAACCGGAGCTGCTCCGAGTTTAATTATTAAGGATAATAGAATTAAGGAGTAGGAAAAATCAGGAATGTATATGTATATAGATCTGGATATGATGAGAATAGTAGACGCCAGGGCTTGAATAAGAAAATATTTAATGGCAGACTCAGCAAGGAAGGGGCAGAGTTTGGTTGTAATTAATGGAATAAATGATAGTAAATTTAATTCCAGTCCTAGTCATGCTCCGAACCAAGATGTAGATGAAATTGATAGGATAGTTCCTGTTAATAGTGTGAAGAAAAATAGTAGGTAGGAAATTGGAAAGGTCATTAAAAAGAGAAAGGCTGTACTTTCATTTACGGGGTATGAGCCCATTAGCTTAACTTTAGCTTATCTTTAAATTTATTCGTTGGTGTACAGAGCACATAAAGTTTTGATCTTTAAAGAGATGGTGTAAATCCGTTACGTATAATATAGGTAAACTATTACATAATTAGCTCTATCAAAGCTACCCTTTTAAATCAGGCACTATATTGTAAGTATATATTAGATATAAAGTTACTCTGTTAATAAAAAATTAAATGAATAAAAAAAGAAAAACTGTAAATAGTTTAGTAGCTATAGAGGGTTCATGAGTTATATAATGAATTTTAGTAGATGAATATAGTGATTAATAGGGAATCGATAAATTTTAAGGTATATTTGAATGTTTTGTTGGGTACATTTTGTGGCGTTAGGGTTGCTAGACATGTACAGTTTAAATATGGATAAATACATATGTGCATGTATGCACATACATATATACATATATATATATATATATATATATACTTTAATAGAATATAAATTATTTATATTTGTTAATAATTCTTGGGGTAGTTATATATACAATATAATATTTTATAATTTTCATTTAGCTCCCTTATACTAGTAAATAATTACTGGCTCCTATGACTCACATTTCGGGAGAATTATGAATGAGTCATAGGAGCCAGTAATTATTTGTTGGATTAAACCAACGTTATATATCTAGGGCCGGAGGCCATTATTTTAATATAAGTGTTGACTGAGCACTCTCAGAGGATGATTTTTAATATTTCTAATTTATATTTTTTTAGGCTTATACTCATTTTCTTTGTATATCTTGTTTTTTTTATAGTGGTGCATGTATAGTTTTGTGTTTTATATAGTGTTAATTTCTATTGTTGTTTTTTTTATATAAGGTTTTATGTCAAGAGTCATGTTATATATACATATATTGTCTCCATGTTTATTTTTTAATAATCTTGTTTTGGGATATTTTTTTAATTAATTTATATACTTAACTTTTATATATAGTATATAAAATTTATTCTATTATATCATATGTAGTGTATATAATTTTTTTACATATCATTCTTTATTAGTTTATTGGAAATGTGTTATACTTTAACAGAAGATAGTAAGGATCTAGATCATTAAAGTTTGATTTATTCTTTATTTCTTGTATTTGGTATTGAGGTTGTATGAGAGTTAGAGCAGGTAATTGATGCTAATTTAAGATTATAGTGCTCATTAGTTAGTAATTGTACTGTGAGTGGTAATTCTCAGCATATAATATTAGACAATTTAGTAAATTAAGATCTAGCAATACGTTAAAACTTGATTAATATTGTGCCAGCAGTCGCGGTTATACTTTAAAGTTAAATAAGAAATGTTGGTTTACTGTTGTACGATAAGTTTGATTGATAAAAGTCTGGGAGAATAAAAGAGTGAAATCGGATTTTCTTTTTATAGAACTATGATTAATAATCAATTTAAGTTGAGGCAGTAAAATATTGGGCATAAACTAGGATTAGATACCCTATTATACCAGAAAATAATTTAACCAAACCAAAGTAATAATAGCTATATTCTAAAAATTTGAAGAATTTGGCGGTGATTTAGTCTAGTCAGAGGAACCTGTTTTTGAATCGATAAACCACGAATAATCTTACTTAAGTTTATAAAGTATGTATACCATCATTATTAGGTAATTTTTATAGAAGTAATTACTGGATATTTGTTAATAACGTTAAATATATTAGATCAAGGTGCAGCTTATACTTAAGTTAAAATGGGTTACAATAAAATTTATTTATACGGAATTATAATTTAAATATTATTTGGAAGGAGGATTTGATTGTAAAGTTAGTTTAACATGCTAATTAGATATAAGCTCTAAATCATGTACATATCGCCCGTCGCTTTCATTTTTAAATGAGATAAGTCGTAACATAGTAGGTTTACTGGAAAGTGAATCTGGATAGGATCAAAGTAAAGCTAAGATATAGAACAGCGTCTCACTTACGTTGAGGAGTTTTATTGTGCAAACCAATATGCTTTGAAGTAATTTTATCTTATTGCTATTATAATTATTTAGATGTTTATTGAAAACTTAATATGAGTTGAGAAAGTAATTATTAATAAAATTTAAATTTGGAGCTATAGACGATAAGTACTGAATAGGAAATAATATAAAATAGTTTAAAATAGTTAAGTAGATTTAAATTGTCGTACCTTGTGTATCAGGGGTAATTAAATTATAACAACTATATTATGTGATTCCCGAACTAAAGATAGCTAATATTTAAAACAAGTTTTTGTATCAAAAAAATTTGTAATTTAATATTAAAGGTGAAACATTAAACGAGCTTTAAATTATCTGGTTCTCTAGGAATGAAATATAATTTTATTATTGGATTAAATCTATCTGATAGTGAAGGATAGGAGGGATAAGCTTCTTATTACTAAAAAAGTCAATTTATAGGTAAAATAAGATATAACTTTTCTAGGCTTAAAAGTAGCTATGATTGTAAAGTGTTTCAATTTAGGTTTAGTTTTTAAGTAATTTATTTTGTCTTTATAAAGTACTAGGGTATTGATTGAGACTTTAACATTTAAGAAAAAATGATTGTATGAGTAAAGTTTAATTATAGAGATGAAGATCTATAAAGTAAATTAGATGAATTATAATTGGTGTAGGAAATAGAAAAGGAACTCGGCAAAAATCTCTTCTTGCCTGTTTATCAAAAACATGGCTATTATGAAAATGTTTATAGTCTAGCCTGCTCACTGATATAGATATTAAATAGCCGCGGTATCTTGACCGTGCAAAGGTAGCATAATCATTAGTTTTTTAATTGAAAACTTGTATGAATGGTTGGACAAAGAAGGAACTGTCTCTTTTATTAAAATTGAATTTAACTTTTAAGTGAAAAGGCTTAAATTTTTCAAAGGGACGATAAGACCCTATAAAGCTTTATAAGTTTGGAGATTTTATATATTTTTCTATAGCAATAATTTCTTGAAAGCTTATTTGGTTGGGGCGACAATAGTATAATTGAAATAACTGCTTTAAAATAATACAAATATATTTGAATTATAATTAGTTGATCCTTTATAAAGATTTAAGATCAAGTTACTTTAGGGATAACAGCGTTATTTTTCCTGAGAGTCCTTATCAAAGGAAAAGTTTGCGACCTCGATGTTGAATTAAAATGTCTTTATAGTGCAGCAGCTATAAAAGAAGGTCTGTTCGACCTTTAATATTTTACATGATTTGAGTTCAGACCGGCGAGAGCCAGGTCGGTTTCTATCTTTTGGAAAGAGAGAATTTACCTTAGTACGAAAGGATTGGGTAAATAAAAAGCTTTTAGTAGTTGAAATGCTATTTTGTCAGATAATATGTGCTAGACTTAGGATCTAGTTAAATAGAATTTAGTTCTATAAATAGTATAATAATTGTATCTAATTGTTTTATGTTGTTAGTGGAGGTTGTGAATTATTTAATTTTAATCATTTGTGTTTTAGTTGGGGTTGCTTTTGTAACTTTACTTGAACGTAAAATTTTAGGGTACATTCAAATTCGTAAGGGACCTAATAAAGTTGGGTATATGGGGTTACTTCAACCTTTTTCTGATGCGGTCAAGTTGTTTACTAAAGAGCAGACTATGCCTATAATATCAAATTTTATTGTTTACTACTTATGTCCTGTTTTTAGGTTGTTCTTGTCGTTGTTAGTATGAAGAGTTATACCTTATGATGTAGGATTAGTAAGATTTAATATAAGAATTTTATTTTTCTTTTGTTGTTTAGGCATAGGTGTCTATAGGGTGATAGTAGCAGGTTGGGCTTCTAATTGTAAATATTCTTTGCTTGGAAGTTTACGTAGAGTAGCTCAGACTATCTCTTATGAGGTAAGATTGGCTTTAATTTTATTGTCTTATATTATATTATTAGGGGGTTTTAGGCTAGAGTTGTTTGTTAAGTATCAGAGGTATGTGTGATTTATATTTTTGTCTTTACCATTGAGATTAATTTGATTTGCATCTTGTTTAGCTGAAACTAATCGGACCCCTTTTGATTTTGCAGAGGGGGAATCTGAGTTAGTATCTGGATTCAATACTGAATATAGAAGAGGGGGATTTGCTCTAATTTTTATGGCAGAGTATGCTAGAATTCTTTTTATAAGTGTATTGTTTGCTATTGTGTTTTTAGGAAGTAGCCCTTCGAGAATTATATTCTATCTTAAGGCAATAGCTTTAGCTTTTATTTTTGTGTGGGTACGTGGGACTTTACCTCGGCTTCGATACGATAAATTGATATATCTAGCGTGAAAAAGGTTTCTACCGGTGTCTATTAATTATTTATTATTTTTTTTGGGGTTAAAGTCTCTATGTTTTATTGTTAATCTATAGTCCGTAACTAAAATAGTATATTGATTAAGAGATTATTAAGAATTTTTCTTTTCTGATACTTTCAAAATATCTATTTTGGATAAACTAAATAATCATTTTAATATTTTATCTCAACCTATAAGTAGTAATGGATTAATAATAAAGAGAGAGAAGTAGGTAACTGTTAAAATTTGACCAGTAAGTACGTAAGGTTCTTCAACAGGGCGGGCTCCAATTCATGTTAGGAGTAGTAAAACAGATACTAGTGTTCAGAATATAAATTGATTAAGAGGGTAGAAAGTCAATCTGCGGAAATTTGATGTGTGAGTGAAGGGTAGAATTATAATGATTGCAACGGAAGCTACTAGTGCAATGACTCCCCCTAGCTTGTTTGGAATTGATCGTAAAATTGCATATGCAAATAGGAAATATCATTCTGGTTGAATGTGAGCAGGGGTGACTAATGGGTTTGCTCTAATAAAATTGTCAGGGTCTCCTAAGAGATATGGATTTAGTAGCGATAAGGTCAGAAGAAGAGTAAACATGACAATGAATCCTACAATGTCTTTAAAAGTGAAATATGGATGAAAGGGGACTTTGTCTAGTTGTCTTGAAACTCCCAGGGGGTTGTTTGCTCCAGATTGGTGAAGGAAGAAAATGTGGATAATAGTTATTGCAGCAATAATAAATGGAAGAACGAAGTGGAAGGACCCAGGGTGTTTATGTTGGGCGTTATCGACTGAGAACCCACCTCAAATTCATTGAACTAAGTCTCTTCCAATGTAAGGGATGGCAGAAAATAGATTAGTAATTACCGTTGCTCCTCAGAAAGACATCTGTCCTCAGGGAAGTACATAACCTAGGAAAGCTGTTGCTATCACTATAAACAAGATTACAACCCCTACTATTCATGCATGAAAGGTCATGTAAGAGCCGTAATAAATCCCCCGACCAATATGAATATAAATACAGATAAAGAAGAATGAGGCTCCGTTAGCGTGCATAGTTCGTAGAAGTCATCCATAGTTTACATCTCGACAAATATGTGCTACTCTAGAGAACGCTAGGTCAATATGAGCTGTATAGTGTATTGCTAAGAATAGGCCGGTAGCAATTTGGATAACTAGACATAAGCCTAATAGTGAGCCAAAGTTTCAAAACGTTGAAATATTAGATGGCAAGGGTATATCGACTAATGAGTTGTTGATAATTTTAAATAAAGGGTGAGATTTTCGAATTGGTATTGTCATTAAGGGGAAAGGCGTAAGGGACCTTTAAATAAATTAGTAATTTTGACTACTACAATTAGAGTTAATAGTAGGTAAATAATAATAAACAGTGTGAAGTTTATTAAGTTGATTCTATAAATTCAACTGATAATGAATACATTTGAGGTTTCTATATCCAAAGACGCTAATGGGAGTTGGGCAGAAAATCTGTTAAAGAAGAAGTCTCAAATTAGGGTTAAAGGTACTAGGGAAAATAAAAGAATTAGAGATAGAGCTAGAGTGGAGTATGAAAAGGAGAATGCTTCGTTGGATGCCAAGGAGGTAACGTAGATAAATAATACTAGTATGCCTCCTAGGAAAATTATAAATAAGATATAAGAGAATCAATAAGAGTACGTTGACAGTCCAGCGGCTAGGGAAATAAGAATTGTCTGAATTAGTAGAGTTAATCCTATGGAGAGAGGATGGACAAGGCGAGTAAATAGAAATGACAGTATTAAGATAGAAGGAATAAAAAGTAAAGTCATAACAGAGAATAGTTTAAGTAAAATATTAGTTTTGGGAATTAAAGATAAAGTTCTTTCTTTTTCTCTGAAGTTTTAAGAAAAGTTATTTCATTTTTGGTTTACAAGACCAAAGTTTTAGATTAAACTATTAAAACTAATGGTAAATTTTAGGAGAGTGATAATTTTTGTTCCTGTGATTATAATTTTTTGTGGAGGATGGGGGTTTATTTCTTACAATAAACATATATTGAATTCTTTATTGAGATTGGAGTTTATAATGCTTGGGGTATTCTGGTTAATAAGGACTCAATTAGCTTTAGTTGGTAGAGAGGTGTATTTTTCTCTATTTTTTTTAACACTTGCTGCTTGTGAGGGGGCTTTAGGGCTTACTATGTTGATTTTAGTAGTACGAAGGCATGGAAATGACGTTTTTTCAAGATTTAATTTATTAGAATGTTAAAATTTATTATTCCTTTAATTATATTGATCAAGTTTAGTGGCGAGTGAAAAGTAGTTCAGGTAGGCATGTTTTTTCTTAGGTTTTTAATAGGAATTAGATGCTATCACAATTTTTACATGTTTAGATTAGGGTTTAATCTTGGATTAGATTATATTGGTTACATTATAGTAATATTGAGGGTTTGAATTGTATCTCTGATTTTAATTTCTAGGTATAAAATTAAAAATTTAAAAGCATTCGATAGGAGATTTGTTGTAACTAATATCATGCTTTTATTTTTTTTATTCTTAACTTTCTCTTCAATAGATTATTTAATGTTTTATATTAGATTTGAATCGTCTTTAATTCCTACTTTGATTTTAATTTTAGGTTGAGGGTATCAGCCTGAGCGGATCCAGGCCGGGATTTATATACTATTTTACACATTAGCTTTTTCTTTGCCTCTGTTGGTGTCTTTACTTATTTATTATTCAACTACTGGGAGGTTGGTGATTAATTTAAGAGATTCACTAAGGGGGTTTAGCTATCTAAATAGGTTTTGGTATGTTAGGACGGTTATTGCCTTTTTAGTAAAACTTCCTATATTTATATTCCATTTATGGCTACCTAAGGCTCATGTAGAAGCTCCGATTGCAGGGTCAATAATTTTGGCTGGAGTTTTATTAAAGCTAGGAGGATATGGTTTAATCCGAGTTTTAGTCATGTTCCAATCCATTAGGAAAGAATTCTCTTGATTATGGGTGAGTTTAAGAATTGTAGGTGGAATTTATGTAAGGTTGATATGCATGCGTCAAGTTGATATAAAGTCTTTAATTGCTTATTCTTCTGTAGTCCATATGAGGCTAGTGTTATGCGGGATTATAATTTTTAGGTGATGAGGATTAGCTGGATGCGTAATTTTAATAGTTGGTCATGGGTTATGTTCGTCTGGATTATTCTGTTTAGCTAACATGGTATATGAACGTTCCGGAAGTCGGAGTCTTATAGTAAATAAAGGTCTGTTATCTTTTATACCTAGAATGGGTCTCTGGTGGTTTTTACTTAGAGTTAGAAATATGGCTAGGCCTCCTTCTTTGAATTTAGCTGGAGAGATTATATTGATTTTAACTGTAGTAAGATGGAGAAAAATCTCTATTTTGGGAATTAGTTTTTTATCTTTTTTTAGAGCTAGTTATACTTTATATATGTATAGATTAAGGCAGCATGGGGTGTTTTATAATTCTTTATATTCTTGCTGTTCGGGAAAAGTAAGAGAGTATTTAAGTTTATTCTTGCACTGATTACCTTTAAATATTATAATTTTGAATACAACTTTATTAGTCATTTAACAATCTTTATTAATTAAAGAATGATTTGGAAAATTTCTATACATGAAATTAGAATATTAAGTTTAATAACAGGTTCTGGGGTTTGTATTGTTACAGCTTTAATAAAAGTTAAAAGGGGGGTAATGAATGTAATTGAATGAGAACTTTTTAGATTAATGAGTAGAGAAATCGTGTTTACTATGGTCTTAGATTGGATTTCTCTTTTGTTTATAGGTTTTGTTTTTTTGATTTCTGGGAGTGTGCTTTATTATAGAGGTAGATACATGAGTGATGATAAAACTTCTAATCGTTTTATGTACTTAGTTTTAGCTTTTGTTTTGTCTATAAGGTTTATAGTATTAAGACCCAATTTGATTAGAATTCTTCTAGGATGAGATGGGTTAGGACTTGTTTCTTATGCATTGGTAATTTATTATAGGAATGAAAAATCTGCTAATGCTGGTATATTAACCATTTTATCTAATCGTGTTGGCGATGTTGCTATTTTACTAAGTATCGGTCTCATGAGAAGACTGGGGGGATGAAATTTTTTGCTGTATAGTTATTATATAGATGAAGATTGAATTTTATTAAAGATTTTTTTAATAATTTCTGCTATGACTAAGAGAGCTCAAATTCCCTTTTCGGCATGGTTGCCCGCTGCTATAGCAGCGCCTACTCCGGTGTCAGCTTTAGTACATTCTTCGACACTAGTAACTGCAGGTGTGTATTTAATAATTCGTTTCAGGGGGGCCCTAGAAGGCTCAAAGGTGCAGAGAATTTTGTTAATTGTTTCATGTTTAACAATGTTTATGGCAGGATTAGGAGCTAATTTTGAGTATGATTTAAAAAAAATTATTGCACTATCTACTTTAAGACAGTTGGGAGTAATATTAAGGATTTTATCTTTGGGTTATGCGGATTTGGCCTTCTTTCATTTACTGAGACATGCGTTGTTTAAGGCTTTACTTTTTATGTGTGCCGGAGTTGTAATTCATAGGGTTGGAGGATATCAAGATATTCGTTTTATAGGAAATTTAGTAAAATTTATACCTCTAACTGTATCTTATATAACTATTTCGAATTTAGCTTTATGTGGGTTTCCGTTTATAGCAGGGTTTTATTCTAAGGATATGATTTTGGAAGTGGCTTTTATAAGATGAATTAATTTTATTGCATTAATGTTATATGTGTTAGCTACTGGATTGACTGTAATATACACTTTGCGTTTGATTTATTATTCTATTAGAGGTGAATATAATTTAAGATCTTTTTCTAATTTATCAGACGAAGATTATGTGATAACTAATTCAATAGGTGGTTTGGGAATAGGAGCGATCCTAGGAGGGGCTGTGCTAAGCTGAAGGTTATTTCCAGAATGTTATATAATTTGTTTAAGAGGATTTATAAAGATGCTTGTTATAATGGTGAGTGTTTTAGGAGGTTTAATTGGGTATATATTAAATATTATAAGGGTCAATTATTCTTTGAAGAGGCTTTATAATTATAATTCAGTTGTTATAATGGGTTCGATGTGATTTATGCCAGCGTTAAGTACTTTAAAGTTAAGCGAGAAGAGGCTAGTAAGTGGGACATATATAGAAAAAGTTGTTGATAAAGGTTGATTTGAATTTTATGGTGGGCAGGGATTGTATTATTTATTTTCTCATTTTTTTTATATTTTAAATAATATGCAACTGAATAGAATCAAAGTTTTCTTGAAGGTATCTGTAATTTCTGTTATTATTTTTATAGTCTTACTTAGTTAATTTATATAATTTAACTAGAATATTGCATTGAAGCTGCAAAAGTGAGTGTCAACTCTGTAAATGGTACTCAAATAGTTTAAGCCAAAAATGTTAGCTTGTGGCGCTTAAGATGTAGTTATACTTTGAGTTGAAAGTATTAAAAAAAGTAAGTTTTTAGAAAAAAAGAGATTTCAGCTTTACAACGAAAATGTAACGTGTTAATTACACTATAAAAACAGGAATATAAACGGAATTTAACCGCTTAAAAAAAAGTTAGAAGCTTCTTTTTTATCATAATATTCCTACTTGATTGGAAGAAATCTTCAATTTTATCATTAACAGTGATACACCTCTGTTTTGGTTTCAATCAATTATTAGAGGCCTACAAGCCAAAGTTTAGGTCGAAACTAAATGCGGTAAATTTCGCTTTCTAATAAGTCAAAGCTAGTTTAAAAAACACTTTATGAATGCAACTCATATGTCATATGATTTGACTATAGCCTTGAGTTACTTTGATCATTCTAAAGCTCCTTGAGCTCATTCATAATAGAGACCCACGAGTAGAATTACTAGGAAGAGAGTTCCAGTGGCAAGTCAAGAAAAGAGCTTGGTAACATTAAAAATTGAAGCCAGAGGTAAGAGTAATGTAATTTCTACATCGAAAATTAAAAAAATAACAGCAATTAAAAAAAATCGCAAAGAAAATGGGAAGCGTGCTGACCCTTTAGGATCAAATCCGCATTCATATGGAGAGTTTTTTTCTCGATCTGTGATAGTTTTTTTTGAAATAAGTGATGCTAGTGTTATAACAATATAGCAAATAATAATTGTAAGCAAAGATAGAATTGTTATAGTAATAATTATTTTTTCTAGAAGCTAGACTTTCTGATTGGAAGTCAGATATACTTTGTTATATTAAAAAAATTAACCTCCTCATCAATAAATAAATACATAAAGGAATAATCAAACTACATCGACGAAATGTCAGTATCATGCAGCAGCTTCAAATCCTACATGGTGGTTAGATGAGAAGTGACAAAAGAATAATCGAAAGAAACAAATAAGTAAGAATGAAGTTCCAATAATTACATGGAGACCGTGGAATCCAGTTGCGACAAAGAAAGTAGAGCCAAATACAGAGTCAGCAATAGTAAATGGGGCTTCAATGTATTCAAACGCTTGTAAAGCAGTAAAATAAAATCCCAATACAATAGTCAATCCTAGACTCTGGATGGCTTGCCTGTGATTAGATTCCATAATAGCGTGATGGGCTCAAGTTACAGTTGCTCCTGATGATAATAAAATAGTAGTATTAAGTAAGGGAATTTGAAATGGGTTGAAAGGTTGAATACCATAGGGAGGCCAATTTATCCCAATCTCAATTGTAGGTGCTAGTCTTCTGTGAAAGAAAGCCCAAAAGAAAGAAAAAAAGAATAAAACTTCTGAGGCAATAAAAAGAATTATCCCCCATCGTAGTCCTTTGACTACTACAGAAGTATGAAGTCCCTGGAAAGTTCCTTCTCGAGTAATATCACGTCATCATTGATATATAGTGAGTAGGATAGCAACGAATCTTAAAATTAATAGGCTTATATTATATTGGTGGAATCATTTAATTAAACCCGTAGTCAATATTATTGCACTGATTGATCCTGTTAAGGGTCAAGGTCTTATATCTACTAGATGGTAAGGATGAAATCCATGAGATGATGTCATTAGTTAATTTCTCTGGTATAGAGAGTTCTTAAGACAGCAAATACATAAGATTGAATAATTGCAACAGCAGATTCGAGAGTTAATAATAGAATTTGAGAGAAAATAAGAATTGATAGAAGTAGAGAAGATCTTATTGAAGGGCCAGTATTTCCTAATAGTGTTAAGAGTAAATGTCCTGCAATCATATTGGCAGCTAAACGTACTGCTAGAGTTCCTGGTCGGATAATATTTCTAATTGTTTCAATTAAGACTATAAATGGTATTAAAACTGAAGGAGTTCCTTGAGGAACTAGGTGAGCAAATATATGCTGAGTATGGTTAACTCAGCCTCTAATTATTAGAGTGACTCATAGGGGTAAAGATAGGGCAAGAGTTATTGCCATATGCCTAGATCTTGTAAAGACATAAGGTAGAAGTCCTAGAAAATTATTATAAAGAATTAGAGAGAATAACCTGACAAAAAATATCGTAGATCCTACACAGTTAACAGTTAGAAGTGCTTTAAATTCTTTATGAAGAGTGAAAGTGATATCCCTTCAGCATAGTGATCAGCGAGAAGGAGAAGCTCAAAAAAGATACGGAATAAATAACAAACCTAGAAAAGTTGAAATTCAATTTAATGACAAATTAAAAATTCTTGAAGAGGGCTCAAAAATTGAGAACAAATTAGCTATAATTTTCAGGTAGGTTGAGGGGTAGAAGAAAGAAGATCACTTTTTAAATCAATTTTTTCGAAAGGTTTAATGAAATAATTGATAGATATAAATACTACTAGTGCCACTAAGAAGAAGCCGTATAAGTATAGTCATATAAGTGGAGCTATTTGAGGCATTAAGAAATACCTATAAATAGATAATTTTAACATGACAAGTTAATGTTATTGATTTAACTAATTTCTTTCACCAGAAGTAGGCGGACATACTATAATAGGTTTAAAAGACCTACACTTACTTTCAGTCATCGGGTGAATCGGAGTATGAAGAAATTCAATTTAAGAAGGAGTTTGTATCTACTCTTTCAATTACAATAGGTATAAATCTATGGTTTGCGCCACAGATTTCTGAACATTGACCATAAAATAATCCGGGCCGTGACATTATAAATCTGGTTTGATTTAATCGTCCAGGAATTGCGTCCGCTTTTACTCCTAAAGCTGGAACTGTTCAAGAGTGGATTACATCAGCTGCTGTAATTACAATGCGAATTTGGGTGTTTATGGGAAGGACAGTCCGGTTATCTACATCTAGTAAACGGAATCCTGAAGTATCTAGTTCGTTGGTAGGAGTTATATAAGAATCAAATTCGATATCTAAGAAGTCTGAATATTCATATCTTCAATATCATTGGTGGCCCACTGTCTTTAGAGTAATTGATGGATTATTAACTTCGTCTAGAAGGTATAGTAAGCGCAGGGAAGGAAGGGCAATAAAAATCAAAATAATAGCTGGAACGGCAGTCCAAATTAATTCAATTGTCTGATGTTCTAGTATGTATCGATTAACAAAAGAGTTGGTTAATACGGATGCTATTATGTATCCTACAAAAGTAATAATTATAATAAGAACAATTATAATATGGTCATGGAAAAAAATTAGTTGCTCTATTAGGGGAGAAGCTCTGTCTTGGAAACCTAAGTACGTTCATGTTGCCATTTGATAAAATTAGAGTGTTTCTAAAAGAAGAAGAATTTCTTCCTAGTAGGAGCTTAAATCCTATACATCTATCTGCCATTTTAGAAGTTAGTAATTAAAGGAATTTCTATATATGAATGGTCGGCAGGTGGGTAAGAGTGGTTTCATTCAATAGAAGATGAAAGGAAAGGAGAGAATAGGACAGGACGTCTAGAAATAAGGGCTTCTCAAATTACGATTATAAAGATTAGTATAGCAATAAGAGATACTATAGATCCTATAGAAGAGATAATATTTCATGTAGTGTAGGCATCTGGATAGTCGGAGTATCGTCGTGGCATACCATTAAGTCCTAAGAAATGTTGAGGAAAGAATGTAATGTTTACACCAATAAATATGATGGCAAAGTGAATTTTTATTCATTTAGGGTTAAGGGAAAGGCCGGTGAATAGGGGGAATCAGTGAGCGATTCCGGCGAAAATTCCAAATACAGCTCCTATAGAAAGTACATAGTGGAAATGTGCAACTACATAGTAGGTGTCATGGAGGATAATATCAATTGAAGAGTTAGCTAGTACAACTCCAGTAAGACCTCCTACTGTAAATAGGAAGATAAATCCTAGAGCTCAAAGCATAGAAGGACTGTAATTGATTTGGGTTCCGTGTAGAGTTCTAAGTCATCTGAAAATTTTAATTCCAGTGGGTACAGCAATAATTATAGTTGCTGAAGTAAAATATGCTCGAGTATCTACGTCCATACCAACTGTAAATATGTGGTGGGCTCATACAATGAATCCTAGAATACCAATGGCCATCATGGCATAAATTATACCTAATGTTCCGAATGATTCCTTTTTTCCAGATTCTTGTCTTACAATATGTGAAATTATCCCGAAGGCCGGAAGAATTAAAATATAGACTTCAGGGTGGCCGAAGAATCAAAATAAGTGTTGATATAAGACAGGATCTCCTCCTCCGGCTGGGTCAAAGAACGAGGTATTAAGGTTACGATCAGTTAAAAGTATAGTAATTGCTCCTGCTAGTACTGGTAGAGATAAGAGAAGCAGAATTGCAGTAATAAACACTGATCATACAAAGAGTGGTATTTGATCTATTTTTATACCAAAAGATCGTATATTAATAACGGTTGTTATGAAATTAACAGCTCCTAGGATAGAAGAGACACCGGCTAAGTGAAGCGAGAAAATACCGAGATCGACTGAAGCTCCTGCATGAGCAATAGCTGCTGCTAGAGGAGGATAAACTGTTCATCCTGTTCCAACTCCTCTTTCAACTATTCCTCTTATCAGTAATAGTGTCAGGGATGGAGGTAGAAGTCAAAATCTTATATTATTTATTCGAGGGAAAGCTATATCAGGAGCTCCTAGCATTAAAGGAACTAGTCAATTGCCGAATCCGCCAATTATAATTGGTATAACTATAAAGAAAATTATAACAAATGCGTGGGCAGTAACTACGACATTGTAAATTTGATCGTTACCAATTAAGGTTCCTGGTTGACCTAATTCAGCTCGAATAATCAATCTTAATGAAGTTCCAACTATTCCTGATCAAGCTCCGAAGATGAAATATAGTGTACCAATGTCTTTGTGATTTGTAGAAAAGAATCATCGTTGCAT